AATGAAGTGCCTGATTAAAGGATTACCTTGATAGGGTAAATAAAGTAATAATTATTACCTTCATTACATAAGATAGAATTAAACTATCACCTTTAGTTTCAAAAACTAACGTGCATCATACACTTCAATGTAAATAAAAAGGTAAGCTAAGTAAGCTAATGGGTTCATACCCCATTCATGGAGGTACAAATCCTCTTCTTTTTAATGACCAACAACTCTACAAAACTTCTCTTCCTATCAACATTAATGATAGGAACGATCCTGTCCATTTCATCAAATTCCTGATTTGGAGTTTGAATAGGACTAGAGATCAACTTACTCTCATTTATCCCCCTAATAGCAAATAATAAAAGAATAATAATGAATGAATCGTCAATTAAATATTTTATTGTTCAGGCAATAGCATCAACAATATTGTTATTTTCAATTTTATTGATTCAAATAAAATACCCCTTAGGGTGAGAAAAAGAAATTATTCCATCAATAATAATTAGATCCAGATTATTATTAAAGATCGGAGCTGCACCATTCCACTTCTGATTTCCAGAAGTAATAGGAACATCAACATGAATAAACTGTTTAATCCTAATAACATGACAAAAAATTGCTCCAATAATGATTTTATCATACTGTATCCAAATTGGAGTATTTATCTTCTTCATTACAATCACCAGAATTGTTATTGGAGCGATAGGAGGTCTTAATCAAACGTCACTACAACAACTTCTTGCTTATTCATCTATTAGACACATTGGATGAATAATAAGATCTCTCTTAATCAGAGAGAACGTTTGAGAATTATACTTCACTATCTATTCAATACTAAGAGTGATCCTGGTATTAATATTCTGACAAAAAAATTTATTCTTTATTAACCAAATTTACTCAAGAATGAATACAAAAACAGAAATCAAATCCATAATATTCCTGTCACTATTATCTCTAGGAGGGCTACCCCCATTTCTAGGATTTTTACCAAAATGAATTGTTATACAATCACTCATCGAAAATAACTTAACAATTTTGATAACAATCATAGTTGTACTAACAACAATTACTTTATATTATTACTTACAAATTAGATTTTCAGCTCTAATTCTATCCTACACAGAAAATTCATGACTAGTAAGAATTAAAAGTAAAAAAATAAGATTTATACTACCATTTACTGTAATAATTTCAACCCTAGGATTAATTTCATCTTCAGTCTTGGTTTACCTATACTAAGGACTTAAGTTAAATAAACTAATAACCTTCAAAGTTATAATTAAAAGAACAACCTTTTAGGCCTTAGTAAAGGTCATTTACACCCCTAGAATTGCAGTCTAAAATCATAATTGAATATAAGGCCTTGTTCCAACATGGTGAGAGAGATTAATTCTCATAAATAGATTTACAGTCTAACACTTATAAATTCAGCCATCTCACCGCAAAAATGATTATTCTCAACAAACCATAAGGACATTGGAACCTTATACTTCCTATTTGGAGCATGAGCAGGAATAGTTGGAACATCCATAAGAATAATTATTCGGGCAGAATTAGGGCAACCAGGATCACTAATTGGTGATGATCAAATTTATAATGTGATCATCACAGCTCATGCATTTGTAATAATTTTTTTCATAGTAATACCCATTATAATTGGAGGATTTGGTAATTGATTAGTACCATTAATAATTGGAGCACCAGATATAGCATTTCCACGAATAAATAACATGAGATTTTGACTTTTACCACCTTCATTAACCCTACTCCTTACCTCTTCAATAGTTGATATAGGAGCAGGTACAGGATGAACAGTTTATCCCCCATTAGCAGGAGCTATTGCTCACGGGGGAGCATCAGTTGATTTAGCCATTTTCTCTTTACATCTAGCAGGGGTATCATCAATTCTAGGTGCAGTAAATTTTATTACTACAGCTATTAATATACGATCAGAAAGTATAACACTAGATCAAACACCATTATTTGTTTGATCAGTAGCTATTACTGCATTACTTTTACTTTTATCATTACCAGTACTAGCAGGAGCAATCACCATGTTATTAACTGATCGAAATTTAAATACTTCATTTTTTGATCCTGCTGGTGGGGGTGATCCTATTCTTTATCAACATTTATTTTGATTCTTTGGTCATCCAGAGGTATACATTTTAATTTTACCAGGATTTGGTATTATTTCACATATTGTATGTCAAGAAAGTGGAAAAATTGAATCATTTGGAACATTAGGAATAATTTATGCTATACTATCAATTGGATTAATAGGATTTATTGTATGAGCACATCATATATTTACTGTAGGAATAGATGTTGATACACGAGCTTATTTCACATCAGCAACTATAATTATTGCAGTTCCAACAGGAATTAAAGTGTTCAGATGACTAGCTACACTATATGGAACTAAATTCAAATTCAATCCACCACTATTATGAGCACTTGGATTTATTTTTTTATTTACAATTGGTGGTCTTACAGGTTTAGTTTTAGCAAATTCATCACTTGATATTGTATTACATGATACCTATTATGTAGTTGCCCACTTTCATTATGTTTTATCTATAGGAGCAGTATTTGCAATTATAGGAGGTATTATTCACTGATATCCATTATTTACAGGATTAACAATGAATAATACATGATTAAAAATTCAATTCACAATTATATTCATTGGAGTAAATCTAACTTTCTTCCCACAACACTTCCTTGGATTAGCAGGAATACCACGACGATACTCCGATTATCCAGATGCTTATACATCATGAAATGTAATATCAAGTATTGGATCTATAATTTCAATTGTTGGAATCATTATATTTATTGTAATTATATGGGAAAGAATAATTACAAACCGAACAATCTTATTTGCAAATAATATAAGTAGTTCAACTGAATGATTACAAAATAATCCACCAGCAGAACATAGATATTCAGAATTACCACTAATTTCTAGATTCTAATATGGCAGATTAGTGCAGTAGATTTAAGCTTTACATATAAAGGTTTTACCTTTTATTAGAAATTAAATAAAATGGCAACATGATCAAATTTATCTCTTCAAGACAGAGCTTCACCATTAATAGAACAGTTATCATTCTTTCATGATCACACTATAGTAGTATTACTATTAATTACAGTAATCGTAAGATATACTCTTAGTTATATGCTAATTATCAACCATACAAATCGAAATATATTACATGAACATTTAATTGAAACCATCTGAACAACTCTACCAGCAATCACATTAATTTTTATTGCTTTACCATCATTACGATTACTTTATTTACTTGATGATTCAGTTGACGCAATAATTACAATTAAAACAATTGGACGACAATGATATTGAAGATACGAATATTCAGATTTTGTAAATGTAGAATTTGACACATATATAACACCAGAAAGAGAACTTGAAAATAATAGATTTCGTCTTCTAGATGTAGATAACCGAACAATTTTACCCATAAATACAGAAGTTCGAGTATTAACCAGAGCATCAGATGTTCTTCATTCTTGAGCAGTACCTGCTTTAGGAATTAAAATTGATGCAACGCCAGGTCGACTAAATCAAGGATCATTTTCAATAAATCGACCTGGACTATTCTTTGGTCAATGTTCAGAAATTTGTGGAGCAAACCATAGATTTATACCAATCGTAATTGAAAGAACTTCAATTAATTTATTTATTAAATGATTATCCAAAATAATTTAAGGAGTTAGTTAATTTATAACATTAGAATGTCAATCTAAAATAACTAAAATACTAGTACACCTTGACCCATCAGATGACTGAAAGTAAGTAATGGTCTCTTAAACCAAATAATAGTAAATTAACATATACTTCTGATGAGGAAATTTAATCCAAATCCCTCAAATATCACCACTAATATGATTTTCACTATTTATTATTTTCTCTATTACATTAATTATCTTCAATCAAATAAACTTTTTCTCATTCAAATCAGAAATTATTAAAAACATTAAAAAAAAAATAACTGAAAGAAAAAACCTTAACTGAAAATGATAACAAATTTATTTTCAACATTTGATCCATCTACTAATATTCTTAACTTATCATTAAATTGAACTAGAACATTTTTAGGATTAATATTAATTCCATCAATATTTTGATTAACACCATCACGAATTAATATTTTATGAAATAAATTAAATTTAACATTACATAATGAATTTAAAACATTATTAGGTCCGAACTCCTTTAATGGGACTACATTTATATTTATTTCAATTTTCATTATAATAATATTTAATAATTTTATAGGACTATTCCCATACATTTTTACTAGAACTAGACATTTAGCATTAACATTCACAATCGCATTACCAATATGAATAAGATTTATATTATTTGGATGAATTAATCATACTAATCATATATTTACACATTTAGTTCCTCAAGGAACCCCACCAGCACTAATATCATTTATAGTATTAATTGAAACAATTAGAAATATTATTCGACCAGGAACCCTAGCAGTACGATTAGCAGCAAATATAATTGCTGGTCATTTACTACTAACATTATTAGGAAATACAGGACCAACAATAATAATAAATATAATTTCACTACTTATTGTTGGACAAATAATACTTTTAATTTTAGAATCAGCAGTTGCAATAATTCAGGCTTATGTATTCTCAATTTTAAGAACTTTATATTCTAGAGAAGTTTACTAAACTTATGTTAACAACACACTCAAATCACCCATTTCACTTAGTAGATTATAGACCATGACCATTAACAGGAGCAATTGGAGCAATAGTATTAGTTTCAGGATTAGCTAAATGATTTCATCTATTTAACATAAATTTATTAATTATTGGATTTAGAATTACATTACTTACAATAATTCAATGATGACGAGATGTGATTCGAGAAGGAACTTATCAAGGACTTCATACAGAATTTGTATCAATTGGATTACGATGAGGAATAATTTTATTTATCGCATCTGAAGTTCTATTCTTTATTTCATTTTTTTGAGCTTTCTTTAGAAGAAGATTAGCACCAACAATCGAGTTGGGAATATTATGACCTCCTATAGGAATTCAACCTTTTAATCCAATACAAATTCCATTACTTAATACAGCAATTCTATTAGCATCAGGAGTTACAGTTACATGAGCCCATCATAGATTAATAGAATCAAATCATTCGCAAGCACTACAAGGATTATTTTTTACAGTAATAATAGGGATATACTTCACTACATTGCAAGCATATGAATACTGAGAAGCACCTTTTACTATTGCCGATGCAGTATATGGATCTACTTTTTTTGTTGCAACAGGATTTCATGGACTACATGTAATTATTGGAACCATTTTCCTAATAACATGTCTCATTCGACATCAAATAAATCAATTCTCCCCTAGACATCATTTTGGATTTGAAGCTGCTGCATGATATTGACATTTTGTAGACGTAGTATGATTATTTTTATATATTTCAATCTATTGATGAGGTAGATAATAATTTTTCTAGTATATTAGTACATTTGACTTCCAATCAAAAAGATTGATTTTTAATCAAGAAAAATAATTATATCAACATTTATAGGAATTTCAATTAGATTCTTAATCCCAATAATCGTAATAATATTAGCAACAATTCTATCAAAAAAAATAATTTATGATCGAGAAAAAAGATCACCATTTGAATGTGGATTTGATCCTAAAAGATCAGCACGTATACCATTCTCATTACGATTCTTTTTAATTGCTGTAATCTTCTTAATTTTTGATGTAGAAATTGCATTAATTCTCCCAATTATTATTATTCTTAAAACATCAAACATGATAATCTGAACAACCTCTACAATATTTTTCATTTTAGTTCTATTAGGGGGATTATACCATGAATGAAATCAAGGGGCTCTTCAATGAGCAGAATAGGGTTATAGTTAATTATAACATTTGGGTTGCATTCAAAAAGTATTGATATCTATCAATTAACCTTGATAGAATAAGAAGCGAAATATTGCAATCAGTTTCGACCTGAAAATTGGTATGAATTACCCTTATTTAATTAATTGAAGCCAAAAAGAGGCGTATTACTGTTAATAATATAATTGAACTTAAGTTCCAATTAAGGAAATGTAAAGCCAATATGAAAGCTGCTAACTTCACATATTAGCGGTTAAACTCCGTTAACATTTCTAATATATTTATATAGTTTAAATAAAACATTACATTTTCACTGTAAAAATAATATATAAATTTATATTTATAAATATGCTCAAAAATGTTAAATATTTCCTTAACATCTTCAATGTCACGCTCTAATTATAAGCTATTTGAGCATCAAATAAAAAAAAACAAAACCAAAATAAATATTCAAAAAATAAAAGTTAAAAGATAAATCTTATAATTTAAATCATATCAAGATTGAATATAATTAATTACATAAATAAACAAACTATATAAACCTTGACCACCAAACAATTCACCTCAACTATAATCAAAAGACTTAGATGAATAATAACCAGACTTTAAAGGCAAATACATAATAAATTTAGTTGAAAGAAATGGTATAAACCATATAGAACCAATAAATCTAACAAAAAATAAATTACTTAAAGAAAATAAATTAAAAGAAAAATAAAAATTAGAAACAAGATAACCCATGTAAGAACCAAGAACAACAACAATTATTGTAAGAAACTTTAAATAATAGGGTAATACAATTACATGAGGAATAGGAAAAATCAATCAAGATAAAAATCTACCACCAATAACAGCAACGAGTAATAAACCAATTATTCCAAAAGAAATATAACAACCCTTATCATCAAATGAAAAACTAGAATAAAAATTATTATCACCAGATATAGAATAATAAAATAAACGAAAAGAATATGAAGCTGTTAAACCAGTAGAAATAAAATATAAAAAGAAAATTAAAATATTAATTCATCTTAGACAAACTATCTCAAGAATTAAGTCCTTTGAATAAAATCCAGCCAAGAAAGGTATTCCACATAAAGATAATCTAGAAACATTAAAACAAATTGAAGTTAAAGGTATAAAATTTACAATCCCTCCCATAAAACGAATATCTTGAGAATCCTTCAAATTATGAATTATTGAACCAGCACATATAAATAATAAAGCCTTAAATAATGCATGAGTTAATAAATGAAAAAAAGCAAGTTTTGGATAACCCATAGCTAAAATTCTCATTATTAAACCAAGTTGACTTAAAGTAGAAAGAGCAATAATTTTTTTTAAATCAAATTCAAAATTAGCACCAAATCCAGCCATAAATATAGTTAAACAACCAATTAGTAACAAAAACCAACCATAATTATATATATAAAGCATAGGACTAAAACGAATCAATAAATAAATACCAGCAGTAACAAGAGTAGATGAATGTACTAAAGCAGAAACTGGAGTAGGAGCAGCTATAGCCGCTGGGAGTCAAGAAGAAAATGGAATCTGAGCTCTCCTAGTTATAGCTGCTAAAATAATTAATAATGTAATAACCTTCATTTCAAAAGAATTTGAAATAAAATCATAATAATAAATATAATTTCAACTACCAAAATTTAACATTCAAGCAATTGAAATCAAAATAGAAACATCACCAATACGGTTAGATAATGCAGTCAACATACCTGCGTTATAAGACTTTACATTCTGATAATAAATTACTAAACAATAAGAAACTAATCCCAAACCATCTCAACCCAATAAAATTCTAATTAAATTTGGACTAATAATTAAAAATCCCATTGAAAGAATAAACATTAAAACAATAATAATAAAACGATTAAGATTTTTCTCACCAGACATATAATCCTCTCTATAATAAATAACTAAAGAAGAAATATATATAACAAAAGATATAAAAATTAAAGATATTCAATCTAAAATTAAAGTTATAACTACAGAAGAACTATTTAAACTAAAAAGCTCCCATTCAACAAAAATTCTATAATCAAATATCAAATAATAAACACCTAAAATAAAAATTAAAGTTCTAGATAAAAATAAAGAAAAAAAACTTAATGAACAAATAGAAAATATATACACGACCTAAGATGAAAAACTCATATCATTGATTCCACAAAACAATATTTTAATTAAAATACTTAAGTAAACTAAATAAAAAAATAACAACCCTTTAAGATTAAAACATTCAAAGGGAATCAATGCAAAAATAAAAGATGATATTCACGTAAATAACCAAGAGAACAAGTATAAACACCAGAATAATATAAACCATGTTGAGAATAAGAATATATATATAATGTATATACAGCTCTAAAAAAAGATAAGAAAATTAATATCAAAAATCTAAAAGAAGATCAAGATATTACACTATTTAATAAACTTAATTCACCCACCAAATTTAAGGAAGGAGGAGCAGCTATATTTGATGATCTTAAAAGAAATCATCAAAGAGATATTCTAGGTATAAGGTTAATTATACCTTTATTAATTAATAATCTTCGACTACCTAAACGTTCATAAATAATATTAGATAAACAAAATAAACCAGAAGAACATAAACCATGACCAACCATTAAAGATAAAGAACCTATACATCCTCATCAATTTATAGTTATTAAACCACCAATAACTATTCTTATATGAGCAACAGAAGAATAAGCAATTAAAGACTTTAAATCAACCTGACGAAAACAAATAAATCTAACAATTACACCACCAGATAACCCTAATGATAATCAAAAATAATTGAACTTTATACCTAAATAAGAAATAACCTTCATCACACGAAAAATACCATAACCACCTAACTTTAATAAAACACCAGCCAAAATTATTCTTCCAGAAATTGGGGCCTCAACATGAGCCTTTGGAAGTCAAAGATGAACCAAAAATATAGGCATTTTAACTAAAAAAGCCAAAATCATAAAAACATAAAATATAAAATAATAGGAACCAAAATCAAACAATAAAGGAAAATAAAAAGTATTAACAACATCATAAACCTTAAATAAAACCAATAATAAAGGTAAACTAGCAACTAAAGTGTAAAAAATTAAATAAATACCAGCCTGCAAACGTTCAGGTTGATAACCTCAACCCAAAATTAGTAACAAAGTAGGAATTAATCTAGATTCAAAAAAAATATAAAAAGATAATAAACTTAATCTAGAAAATGAACAAAATAACATAATTAACAATAATAAAACCATAAAAATAAAAAAATTAGAATGATAAGAAGATAAATATACTGAACATCTAGCAGTAATTATTAAAGAACAAATCCAAAAGCTTAATAAAATTAAACTAAAAGAAAAATAATCAACCCCAAAACAGTATCTAATTATATTCAAGTCAGAATAAGAATATAAACAAATCATAAAAATAAATCTAAATAAAAATATTAAAGAATGAATTATTCATCAACAATCATTTAATAAGCAAAGAGGAATCAAAAAAACAATTATAAATAAATACCTTAACATAATGATAAACCAAATGAATTAAAGAAATCATTCCCATGAGAACGAATTATAGAAACTAAAATAGAAAGACCCAAAGCACCTTCACAAACAGAAAAAACTAAAAAAATCACTGGAAAAAAATAATCATAATCGAATTCAATTAAAAAAATAATAATTAGTATAAATAAAGAAAGAACAATATATTCCAATCTCAATAAAACTATCAATAAATGTTTACGTTTAGAAGAAAAAACATAAACACCAGCAAAGTAAATCATTAAAGAAGAAAAAATAGAAAATATTAACATTAGTTTTAATAGTTTAAAAAAACACTGGTCTTGTAAGTCAGAATTAAGGTCCCCCCCACTTTTAAAACATCAGGAGTAGAAACATTCCTATCATTGATCCCCAAAACCAATATTTTAATAAACTAACTCCTGAAATGATTAAAATGATAATTATAACTATATCAAATCTAATAAATATTAATTTTATTAAATTAAATCATCCTATATCAATAACAATTTTAATTATTTTACAAACACTCCTTGTTGGATTTATAATAGGAACAATAATAGAAAGATTTTGATTATCATATATTTTATTTTTAACATTCCTTGGTGGAATGTTAGTCCTATTTATTTATATTACAAGAATTGCATCAAATGAAATATTTCAAATTAAATCAATAATAATAATTTTTACTTTAATAATATGAGTAATTATTACATTAATATTAATTTATATAAATAAAATAATATTTATTGATTTAATTAAAAGTACAGAAACAATAAATATTAATAATTCAATTAATTATCAGGAAATAACAATATCCTTAGAAAAATTATATAATAAACCGACCTTTATTATTACAATAATAATAATAATTTATTTATTTCTTGCACTATTAGCAGTAGTTAAAATTACTAATATTAATCAAGGATCTATTCGTAAAATGAGATAATACTAATGAATAAACCCCTACGATTAAAACATCCATTAATTAAAATTTTAAATAATTCACTGATTGACTTACCAGCACCAACAAATATTTCATTCTGATGAAATTTTGGGTCATTATTAGGAATATGTTTAGTAATTCAAATCGTGACAGGATTATTTTTAGCTATACATTACACATCAAATATTGAAATAGCATTTTCAAGTGTTATTCACATTTGTCGAGATGTTAATAATGGTTGAATTATTCGAACATTACATGCAAACGGAGCATCTATATTTCACCTGTGTATTTACCTTCATGTAGGGCGAGGAATTTATTATGGGTCATACATGTATGTATATACATGAATAATTGGAACATTAATTTTATTCTTAGTTATAGCAACCGCATTTATAGGATATGTTCTCCCTTGAGGACAAATATCATTTTGAGGTGCAACAGTAATTACAAACTTATTATCAGCAATCCCATATCTAGGAACAGATTTAGTTCAATGAGTATGAGGAGGATTTGCTGTTGACAATGCAACATTAAATCGATTCTTTACATTTCATTTTGTATTACCATTTATTATTGCGGCTATAGCTGCAATTCATTTATTTTTTTTACATCAAACAGGATCAAATAATCCTTTAGGATTAAATAGAAATATTGAAAAAATTCCATTTCATCCCTATTTTACATTTAAGGACTTAATTACCATTGCAATAACATCATCAATATTAATTATATTATGTTTAATTGATCCATACTTATTAGGAGATCCAGATAATTTTGTACCAGCAAATCCTTTAGTAACTCCTGTTCATATTCAACCAGAATGATACTTCTTATTTGCTTATGCAATTTTACGATCTATTCCTAATAAATTAGGAGGTGTTATTGCATTATTTTTATCAATTAGAATTTTAATAATTTTACCATTCTATAACAAAACACCATTTCGAGGGATTCAATTTTACCCTATTAATCAAGTTTTATTTTGAATTATAGTAGTAATTGTATGTTTATTAACATGAATTGGTAAACGACCAGTTGAAGAACCTTATATTATAACAGGACAAATCCTTACAATCATTTACTTTATTTATTTCCTAATTAATGTACATGTAGCAAATATATGAGATAAATTAATTAAAGAATAATTATTAAGTTAATTAGCTTAGGAAAAGCATATGTTTTGAAAACATAAAACTAGAAGTTTAACTCTTCTATTAACTTGTAAATTCTTAAAAAATTTCACTAAATAAATGAAATTAGTAAAATCCTTAAACCAATATAAAAAATAAAAAAGTTTAGAGATAAAGGTAAAAAACTCCTTCAAGCCAAATATATTAATTTATCATAACGAAAACGAGGTAAAGTCCCACGAACTCAAATAAATCCAAATGATATAAAAGCAAGTTTAATAAAAAAAATAAATGAATAAAAATCACCTCCTAAAAAAATTATAGTTAATAATATACTTATAAAAACAATTCTAGTATACTCAGCTAAAAAAATTAAAGTAAATCCACCAGCACCATATTCAATATTAAATCCAGAAACCAACTCAGATTCACCTTCAGCAAAATCAAAAGGAGTGCGATTGGTTTCAGCTAAACATGAAGCAAAACAAGATAAAAATAAAGGAAAAGAAATAATAATAAATCAACAATAAAGTTGATAATTCATAAAATCAAATATATTAAAACTACCAATTAAAATAATTAAAGATAATAAAATTAAAGCTAATCTTACCTCATATGAAATAGTTTGAGCAACCGAACGTAAAGACCCTAATAAAGAATAATTTGAATTAGAGGATCAACCAGCAATTATTACAGTATAAACACCTAATCTTGTACAACATAAAAAAAATAAAAAACCATAAGAAAAAGAACACATATAAGTTAAATAAGGAAAAATTAATCAAATAATTAATGAAATCATTAAATTAAAAATAGGAGAAAAATAATAAAATAAATAATTAGATATAATAGGAATTGGCTGTTCCTTACAAATTAATTTAATTGCATCACTAAAAGGTTGAGGAATACCAGAAAATCCTACCTTATTAGGACCTTTACGAATTTGAATATAACCTAAGACCTTTCGTTCCAATAAAGTTAAAAAAGCCACACTAATTAAAACACAAACTAATAAAAGAACAAAATTTAAAACAAATATTAATAAATCATAGAGTATCAATACTATTTGTAGAAAAAATCTACATAAATGAATTCTAAATTCAATACATTAATCTGTCAAAATAGTAATAATTAATTTAAATCAATAATAAAAAAATATTTTGTCCATATGGTCCTTTCGTACTAATATGGACAATATTTCTTAAGATAGAAACCGACCTGGCTTACGCCGGTCTGAACTCAGATCATGTAAGAATTTAAAGGTCGAACAGACCTAATTACCAGGCTCCTGCACCTAGAATTTATCTTAATCCAACATCGAGGTCGCAATCTGCTTTGTCGATATGAGCTCTCAAAAACAATTACGCTGTTATCCCTAAGGTAACTTAATTTTATGATCATAAATTATGGATCAAAATAAACATAAATTAATGATTTAATAATAAAGAGTTTATTTATTCTTTATGTCACCCCAACAAAACATTATTATTAAATATAAAAAGATAATCTAAAAATTATATATAAGTAAAATGTAAAGCTCTATAGGGTCTTCTCGTCTTAAAGAAAAATTTAAGCCTTTTAACTTAAAAGTTAAATTTTATATATTATTAAGAGACAGTTAATTTCTCGTCAAGCCATTCATTCCAGCCTCTAATTAAGAGACTAATGATTATGCTACCTTTGCACGGTCAAAATACCGCGGCTCTTCAAAATCTTGCCAGTGAGCAGGCCGGACCTCATAATATATTCAAGAGGACATGTTTTTGATAAACAGGCGGAAATTATAAACTTTGCCTAATTCCTTATAATAAATTAACAAAATTAATTATTATAAACAAAATAAATATACTAATTCCATCATTATTACAAAAATTTCAAAATTAAATTCATCATCTTAATATAAAACCTAAAATAATTATAAAATCAAATTAAACAACAATAAACTAAAACGTAATCTTAGAGATAGCTGTTTTAAAGCCTACTATTTTATTTTTAATTTATAAATTATAGAATATAATTTTCAGAGCTTATCCCCTAAAAAATAAATAAGTTAATATTTATAATTAAAAAATTAAATATAAACAAATAAACTATAAAAAATTAAATTTTTTCTTAAGAAACTAGATATCTTAGTAAACGAATAACATTTCATTTCCACAAATAACTCCTTAATAATTTTGAAACATTAAATAAAAATTACTTGTAAATCAAACTAAATCGAGAATAGTAAATAAATACAAAAAAATTAATAAACCCTGATACAAAAGGTACAATAAATAAAATCTACTTTTAAAAATCTATATAATATTTCATAATCCAATTACATTACTAATAAACTATAATATATAAAATCAATTCTACAAAATATACTTAGACAAAAAAATATAAAATTATTTTTATTAAAAATCTTAATAAACAAAAAAATAACATAATATATAAAATATCAAAACATCCCGAATTGCACGGAAATAATTTCAGCGTAAATGAAATACTTTACTAATAAGTTTGTTTTGATCTTACTAGATACACTTTCCAGTACATCTACTATGTTACGACTTATCTCATTTAATCTTAATAACTCAATTTAAATCCCGAGTAAATAGATATAACGAGAGTGACGGGCGATGTGTACACACCTCAGAGCCAATATCAATTAAATTAAATAAATTAAATTACTACCAAATCCACCTTCATTAATAGACTTCACTATTAAATCCATAATAAACAAAAATTTATTGTAACCCATCTTCCCTTGATTATAAGCTGCACCTTGACCTGAAATAATTTATAATCATAGATTAAGAAAATTATAACCCTAAAAAGATCTTCTGATAACGGAGATATACAAACAAATAAATCAAGTAAAGTCAATCGTGTACTATCAATTACGAGACAGGCTCCTCTGGATGGAATAAGATACCGCCAAATTCTTTGGATTTCAAGATCTTAGCTAATATTATCCAGGTAAGCAAAATTAACACTTAAAATAATAGGGTATCTAATCCTAGTTTATTATTTAAGTTTCACAGACTCATAATAAGAGCTATAAAAAAATTTTAAATTTCACCTCATAAATTTATAATTAAACCCTAAAAATATTAATAACTATTTTAACCAAAAATATTCACTTGCATTAATCGTATAACCGCGGCTGCTGGCACGAAATAGGCCAATACTTAATCAATTACTAATTCAAATCACTTGATAATTAAATTAAATTACTGCAAATAAGAACATTTAGAAAAACAAAACTTGCATATAACATAAAGAAAAAGTGAATAAATAAGCAAGAATAAAACTTTCAAAAAAATCAAGACCGAACATTTATAGTAAAATTTTGGCTTAAAAAATTTGGGTAATAAAAATATTAAGAAATAAAAAGAAAATCAATTAATAAAAAGTCAAATAAAATCAGAAATTCTACCTCCATTTACCAACAACAACTTCTCTATATATATATAAATAAATATGAATATGGAACTTGTATCCTGGTAAATGGTTTTTATTCTTTTATTCTATCATTTAATCTTTCTTTTCACTAATTATAAAGAAAGATTAAATAATATAAATTATTTAAATTAATATAATCTACTCTTTAACATTATACGTATTTATATGCAACTTAAATGTATTATAATATAATATATGTATATATATATAATAAATCTAATTATACATAATATCCAATTATATATTTATATTTAATATAACTTATTATATTAATATAATACTAGATTAAGTTAAATACTTATATTGTTTATATCCTATATTAATAATGTAAAATATTTATTATATATCAACATAAATATATTAATATATAATAATTTCTCTTTCCCTAAAAAATAGGTCGCTACAACTTTTGATAAGAATATGAATAATAATAATATCTTATTGACATATAAATCTTACTTATAACGATATATGGAATTAAATGTAATATATTAAAGTAAATTATTTATATTAAATAATATATAATATATAAATAAGGAATAAATTAAAGTTGAAATACAAATTTTATTCTACTAGATGTATTTACATATTAAGTGAACCTTAAATAGTATCTTTCAGTTTTTATGTTAAATAATAGTTGAAC